TTTGTATCCATTTTTCATGATATGATGCATGGATCAGATATATCACGGCCAATTCCTCAGAAGATTCTTCCACAATGGACTCTGATAAGCGAGATTTCGAGTCAATGTTTACAGAATCTTCTTCTGTCCGACGAAATGATTCATCGAAATAATGAGTCACCCGTTCCATTGATACGGACACATCTGAGATCAACAAATGCTCGGGAGTTCCTCTATTCCATCTTTTTCCTTCTTCTTGTTGCTGGATATCTCGTTTGTATACATCTTCTCTTTGTTTCCCGAGCCTCTAGTGAGTTACAGACAGAGTTAGAAAAGATCAAATCTTTGATGATTCCATCATACATGATGGAATCTCGAAAACTTCTGGATAGGTATCCTACATCTGAAATGAATCCTTTCTGGTTAAAGAATCTCTTTCTAGTTGTTCTGGAACAATTAGGAGATTCTCTGGAAGAAATACGGGGTTCTGCTTCTGGTGGCAACATGCTATTGGGTGGTGGTCCCGCTTATGGGGTCAAATCAATCCGTTCTAAGAAGAAATATTGGAAGATCAATCTCATCGATCTCATACCAAATCCCATCAATCGAATCATTTTTTCGAGAAATACGAGACATCTAAGTCGTACAAGTAAAGAGATCTATTCATTGATAAGAAAAAGAAAAAACGTGAACGGTGATTGGATTGATGATAAAATAGAATTCTGGGTCGCGAACAGTGATTCGATTGATGATGAAGAAAGAGAATTCTTGGTTCAGTTCTCCACCTTAACGACAGAAAAAAGGATTGATCAAATCCTATTGAGTCTGACTCATAGTGATCATTTAACAAAGAATGACTCTGGTTATCAAATGATTGAACAACCGGGATCAATTTCCTTACGATACTTAGTTGACATTCATCAAAAGGATCTAATGAATTATGAGTTCAATAGATCCTGTTTAGCAGAAAGACGGATATTCCTTGCTCATTATCAGACAATCACTTATTCACAAACCTCGTGTGGGGCTGATAGTTTTCATTCCCCTTCCCCATCTCCTCATGGAAAACCCTTTTCGCTCCGCTTAGCCCTATCCCCTTCTAGAGGTATTTTAGTGATAGGTTCTATAGGAACTGGACGATCCTGTTTGGTCAAATACCTAGCGACAAACTCCTATGTTCCTTTCATTACAGTATTTCCGAACAAGTTCCTGGATGACAAGCCTAAAGGTTATCTTCTTGATGATATCAATATTGATGATAGTGACGATATTGATGATAGTGATGATGACCTTGATATTGATACGGAGCTGCTAACTATGACGAATGTGCTAACTATGTATATGACGCCGAAAATAGACCGATTTGATATAACCCTTCAATTCGAATTAGCAAAAGCAATGTCTCCTTGCATAATATGGATTCCAAACATTCATGATCTGCATGTGAATGAGTCGAATTACTTATCCCTCGGTCTATTAGAGAACTATCTCTCCAGGGATTGTGAAAGATGTTCCACTGGAAAGATTCTTGTTATTGCTTCGACTCATATTCCCCAAAAAGTGGATCCCGCTCTAATAGCTCCGAATAAATTCAATACATGCATTAAGATACGAAGGCTTCTTCTTCCACAACAACGAAAGCACTTTTTCATTCTTTCATATACTAGGGGATTTCACTTGGAAAAGAAGATGTTCCATACTAACGGATTCGGGTCCATAACCATGGGTTCCAATGCGCGAGATCTTGTAGCACTTATCAATGAGGCCCTATCAATTAGTATTACACAGAAGAAATCCATTATAGAAACTAATACAATTAGATCAGCTCTTCATAGAAAAACTTGGGATTTTCGATCCCAGATAAGATCGGTTCAGGATCATGGGATCCTTTTCTATCAGATAGGAAAGGCTGTTACACAAAATGTACTTCTAAGTAATTGCCCCATAGATCCTATATCTATCTATATGAAGAAGAAATCATGTAAGGTAGGGGATTCTTATTTGTACAAATGGTACTTCGAACTTGGAACGAGCATGAAGAAATTCACGATACTTCTTTATCTTTTGAGTTGTTCTGCCGGATCGGTCGCTCAAGATCTTTGGTCTTCATCCAGACACGATGAAAAAAATTGGATCACTTCTTATGGATTCGTTGAGAATGATTCTGATCTAGTTCATGGCCTATTACTATTATTACTATTAGAAGTAGAAGGCGCTCTGGCTCTGGCGGGATCCTCACGGACAGAAAAATATTGCAGTCAGTTTGATAATAATCGAGTGACATTACTTCTTCGGTCCGAACCAAGGAATCAGTTAGATATGATGCAAAATGGATCTTGTTCTATCGTTGATCAGGGATTTCTATATGAAAAATACGAATCGGAGTTTGAAGAAGGGGAAGGGGCCCTCGATCCGCAACAGATAGAGGAGGATTTATTCAATCACATAGTTTGGGCTCCTAGAATATGGCGCCTTTGTGGCAATCTATTTGATTGTATCAAAAGGCCCACTGAATTGGGAT